TTAAAAATAAGCTAAGGTAAGCTTTTGGGCTCATACCTCAAATATAAAGGAAAATCCTTTTTTTTAAATTTCACAATAAAGTGCCTGAATAAAGGATTATTCTGATAGAATAAATTATGTAGAAAATCTACCTTTATTATATTTTATAGAATTAAACTATATCTAATAACATCAAAAATTATTGTGCATCATACACTAAAATATAATTATTTATATAAGAAATTAATAATCTCTTTTAATTACAATAAGTAATTATTTTAAATTTATTATTTATTTAATTCAAATAAAATATTTTTTTTATTTATTTTATTTTTTAGAACCATAATTTCAATCTCATCTAATTCTTGATTTGGTTGTTGAATTGGATTAGAAATCAATTTATTAAGATTTATCCCCCTAATTTCAATCTCTAACAACCTATTATCCTCCGAAGCTTCATTAAAATATTTTTTAACCCAATCTATTGCTTCAATAAATTTCCTATTTTCAATTTTAATTAAAATAACTCTAATAAAAAATTTTGAATTTAATAATTTTATTTCAATTATAATTAATTCTTCATTATTAATAAAAATAGGAGCTGCCCCATTCCATTTTTGATTCCCAAATATTACTGAAGGATTATCATGATTTAATAATTTTATTTTAATAACCTGACAAAAAATTACCCCCATAATTTTATTGTCATATTATTTTAATATATATTTTATATATATTATCATTATTATTAATGTAATAATTGGAGCTATTGGAGGAATTAATCAAACTTCTTTACGAAAAATAATAGCATTTTCTTCAATTAATAATTTAGGTTGAATAATTTTTTCAATTATAATCAGAGAAAATTTATGAATATTTTATTTCATTATATATTCATTTTTAATTAGAATTATATTTTTATTTTTTTATAATTTAAATATATTTTTTATCAATCAATTATTTATTAATAACATAAATTTTATAATTAAAATAAACTTATTAATTAATTTTTTATCTTTAGGAGGATTACCCCCTTTTATTGGATTTTTACCTAAATGAATTATTATTAATTTTTTAATAATAAATAAATTATATTTATTAACATTTATTATAGTAATAAGAAGTTTAATTACAATTTTTTTTTACATTCGAATTATCTATTCCTCATTTTTATTTAATTATTTTAAAATAAAATGATTTAAAATTATTTTAAAAAATAATTTTATAAAATTAATTAATTTTTTCTCTTTTATTTCTATTATAGGAATAATTTTTAGAACTTTTTTATTTATATAATTTATAAGGTTTTAAGTTAATCAAACTAATAATCTTCAAAATTATATATAAAGAAATATTCTTTAAGCCTTAGTAAATAATTTACCCCTTAAAATTTGCAATTTTATATCATTATTGAATATAAAGCTTAATAAAAAAGAATATTTCTTATAAATAAATTTACAATTTATCGCTTATAACTTCAGCCATTTTATTTTTCCTGCGAAAATGACTTTATTCTACAAATCATAAAGATATTGGAACATTATATTTTATTTTTGGAATTTGAGCAGGAATAGTAGGAACCTCATTAAGATTATTAATTCGAGCAGAATTAGGAAATCCAGGATCATTAATTGGAGATGATCAAATTTATAATACAATTGTTACAGCTCATGCATTTATTATAATTTTTTTTATAGTTATACCCATTATAATTGGAGGATTTGGAAATTGATTAGTACCTTTAATACTAGGAGCCCCTGATATAGCATTCCCACGAATAAATAATATAAGATTTTGACTACTTCCCCCATCATTAACCCTTCTTATTTCTAGAAGTATCGTAGAAAATGGTGCTGGTACTGGATGAACAGTATATCCCCCACTTTCATCCAACATTGCCCACAGAGGAAGATCTGTAGATTTAGCTATTTTTTCTCTTCATTTAGCTGGAATTTCATCTATTTTAGGAGCAATTAATTTCATTACTACAATTATTAATATACGAATTAATAATATATCATTTGATCAAATACCTTTATTCGTATGAGCAGTAGGAATTACTGCATTTTTATTATTACTATCTTTACCAGTTTTAGCTGGAGCAATCACAATATTATTAACAGATCGAAATTTAAATACATCATTCTTTGACCCAGCTGGTGGAGGAGACCCTATTCTATATCAACATTTATTTTGATTTTTTGGGCACCCAGAAGTTTATATTCTTATTTTACCAGGATTCGGAATAATCTCTCATATTATTTCACAAGAAAGAAATAAAAAAGAAACTTTTGGATGTTTAGGAATAATTTATGCAATAATAGCAATTGGGTTATTAGGATTTATTGTATGAGCTCACCATATATTTACTATTGGAATAGATATTGATACTCGAGCTTATTTTACATCAGCAACAATAATTATTGCAGTTCCCACCGGAATTAAAATTTTCAGATGATTAGCTACTTTACACGGAACCCAAATTAATTATAGACCTTCAATTTTATGAAGACTAGGATTTGTTTTTTTATTTACAGTAGGAGGATTAACAGGAGTAATTTTAGCTAACTCATCAATTGATATTACTTTACATGATACATATTATGTAGTAGCTCATTTTCACTATGTTTTATCTATAGGGGCAGTATTTGCAATTATGGGAGGATTTATTCATTGATATCCATTATTTACAGGAATATCTTTAAACCCTTATTTATTAAAAATTCAATTTTTTATTATATTTTTAGGAGTAAACTTAACTTTTTTCCCCCAACATTTTTTAGGGTTAGCAGGAATACCTCGACGATATTCTGATTACCCAGATTCATATATCTCATGAAATTTAATTTCATCAATCGGATCATATATTTCACTTTTAGCTATTATAATAATTTTAATTATTATTTGAGAATCAATAATCTATCAACGAATTACCTTATTCCCATTAAATATACCCTCATCAATTGAATGATACCAAAATTTACCACCAGCTGAACATTCATATAATGAATTACCAATTTTAAGAAATTTCTAATATGGCAGATTATATGTATTGGATTTAAAACCCATTTATAAAGGATTATCCTTTTTTTAGAAATGGCAACTTGATCTAATCTTAATTTACAAAATGGAGTTTCACCACTAATAGAACAAATTATTTTTTTTCATGATCATACTTTAATTATTTTAATTATAATTACTATTTTAGTTGGATATTTAATATTAAATTTATTTTTTAATAATTATATTAATCGATACTTATTAGAAGGTCAAATAATTGAAATAATCTGAACTATTTTACCAGCTATTACATTAATTTTTATTGCTTTACCATCCTTACGATTACTTTATTTATTAGATGAAATTAATAATCCATTAATTACACTAAAATCAATCGGTCATCAATGATATTGAAGATATGAATATTCAGATTTTCATAATGTAGAATTTGATTCTTATATAATTCCTTCTAATGAATTATCATCAAACAACTTTCGATTATTAGATGTAGATAATCGAATTATTTTACCTATAAATAATCAAATTCGAATTTTAGTTACTGCTACAGATGTAATTCACTCATGAACTATTCCCTCATTAGGTGTCAAAGTAGATGCTAATCCAGGTCGTCTAAATCAAACAAATTTTTTCATTAATCGACCTGGAATTTATTATGGTCAATGTTCAGAAATTTGTGGGGCAAATCACAGTTTTATACCCATTGTAATCGAAAGAATCTCAATTAAAAACTTTATTAATTGAATTAATAATTATTCATCATTAGATGACTGAAAGCAAGTACTGGTCTCTTAAACCATTTCATAGTAAATTAGCAATTACTTCTAATGAAAGAATTAGTTAATTTATAACATAAATATGTCAAATTTAAATTATTACAATTAAGTAATATTCTTTTATCCCTCAAATAATACCAATTAATTGAATTATTTCTTTTTTTTTTTTTATTTGTATTTATATCTTATTTAATATTATAAATTATTATATTTACTCTAATTTAAATAATAAAAAAAATCATAATAAAATATTTAAAAATAACTTAAACTGAAAATGATAAGAAATTTATTCTCAATTTTTGATCCATCAACTAATTTATTTAATTTATCAATTAATTGAATTAGAACTATATTAGGATTAATATTTTTACCTTATAAATTTTGATTAATCCCTAATCGACATTTTTATTTATGAAATTTTATTTTAAATAAATTACATAACGAATTTAAAATTTTATTAAAAAATAATTACTTCCAAGGATCAACTTTAATTTTTACATCAATATTTTCATTTGTTTTATTTAATAATTTCTTAGGATTATTTCCTTATATTTTTACAAGAACAAGTCATTTAACTTTAACATTATCAATCTCATTACCTTTATGAATTAGATTTATATTATATGGATGAATTAATAACTATCAACATATATTTATTCATATAATTCCCCAAGGAACACCTTCTATTCTTATACCATTTATAGTTTTAATTGAAACTATTAGAAATATTATTCGACCAGGAACTTTAGCAGTACGATTGACTGCAAATATAATTGCAGGTCATTTATTAATAACATTATTAAGAAGAACTAGATCAAATTTATCTTATTTTTTTATTTTAATATTAATTTTAATTCAAATTTTATTATTAATTTTAGAATCTGCAGTAGCAGTAATTCAATCATATGTAATTTCTATTTTAAGAACATTATATTCTAGAGAAGTAAATTAATGAAAAATAATTTTAATTATCACCCATATCATTTAGTAGACTACAGTCCTTGACCATTAACAGGAGCTATTGGAGTTTTAACATTAGTAACTGGATTAGTAAAATGATTTCATAATTTTAATATAAATTTATTAATTTTAGGTTATATTATTACAATCTTAACCATATATCAATGATGACGAGATATTTGCCGAGAAGGAATATTCCAAGGTAAACATACAATTTTAGTAACTAAAGGACTTCGATGAGGAATAATTTTATTTATTGTATCTGAAATTTTTTTTTTTATTTCTTTTTTTTGAGCATTTTTCCATAGAAGATTATCCCCTAATATTGAAATTGGAACTATCTGACCTCCTATTAGAATTTACCCATTTAATCCATTTCAAATCCCATTATTAAACACAATTATCTTAATTAGATCGGGAGTTACAGTTACTTGAGCACATCACTCATTAATAGAAAATAATTTTACTCAATCAATTCAAAGTTTAATATTAACAATTTTATTAGGAATTTATTTCACTATTCTTCAAGCATATGAATATATAGAAGCACCATTTTCAATTGCTGATAGAATTTATGGGGCAACATTTTTCATGGCAACAGGTTTTCATGGTCTTCATGTAATTATTGGAACTATCTTCTTAACTGTATGTTTTATCCGACAATTAAATAAACAATTCTCAAGAAATCATCATTTTGGATTTGAAGCAGCAGCTTGATATTGACATTTTGTAGATGTTGTTTGATTATTCCTATACATTTCAATTTATTGATGAGGAAATTAATTATTTATATAATATATTTAGTATATTTGACTTCCAATCAAAAAGTTTAAATTTATATTTAATATAAATAATTATTTTAATAATAAATATTTTAATTTTAATTTTTATTATCTCTAATATCATAATATTTTTATCTATTATCCTATCAAAAAAATCATTTATAGACCGAGAAAAATGCTCACCATTTGAATGTGGATTTGACCCTAAATCATCAGCACGAATTCCATTTTCATTACATTTTTTTTTAATTACAGTAATTTTTCTTATTTTTGATGTTGAAATTGCCTTAATTTTCCCAATTATTTTAACATTTAAAATAACTAATATCTTTACTATAATAAAAATTAGATTTTTTTTTTTAATTATTTTATTAATAGGATTATATCATGAATGAAATCAAAATATATTAAATTGAACTAACTAAATAGGATTATAGTTTAAAAAACATTTGATTTGCAATCAAAAAATATTGAAATTTTTATTCAATTTATCTTAAAATAAGAAGCAAATTATGCATTTAATTTCGACTTAAAAATTTGAGTATAATATATACTCCTTATTTATTAATTGAAACCAAATAGAGGTATATCACTGTTAATGATAAAATTGAATAAATATTCCAATTAAAGAAATATAAAATCAAATTAAGCTTCTAACTTTATTTTTAGTGGTTAAATTCCATTAATATTTCTACATTTATATAGTTTAATTAAAACTTTACATTTTCATTGTAAAAATAAAAAATAATTTTTTATAAATATTTAAAGATTTTAAGTAATCTCCCTAATATCTTCAATATTATACTCTAAATTATAAGCTATTTAAATAAATTATAAAAAATAATAAATATATAATTATTATCATTCAAATAATAAATCTAAATAAATAAATTTTTAAATTATTTATTTGAAAAATATTATAAAAAATAGAATACTTTTTTAAAATAATTATAATACCTTGACCTCTATATATTTCTCTTCAACCCATATCTACAATTTTTAATAAATTTTGACCAAAATTTAAAAAATAATAATTTAAACCATAAGTTGATAATCTAGGTATAAATCATATTAAACATAAAAAATTTCTTAAATTATAAGTTATCATAAACTTTCTTACTCTATAAATATTTATATTTCTAACTATATATCCTATAAACCCCCCTAATAATCTTACATAAATAACTATTATTTTTAAATTAAAAGATAAATAAATCATATAAGGATAATTAAAAATTAATCAACTTAAAAATCTACCACTAACTAAACTTATAAATAATAATATAAATATTCCATTTAATATAATATAATCCTCATCATATAAATTATAAACTCTCAATAAACTAAAATCACTAACCATCAAATACATTAATAAACGAATAGTATAATATATAGTTAATCCAGTAGAAATATAATAAAAAAAAAAAACAAATATATTTAAATTTCTAAATCTAACTATATCTAAAATTAAATCTTTAGAATAAAAACCTGCTAAAAAAGGAATCCCACATAAAGCTATATTTGAAATATTTAAACACAAACAAGTCAAAGGTAAATATATACTAATTCCACCTATAAAACGAATATCTTGAATATTATTTATTATATGAATAATAACTCCAGCACATATAAATAATAAAGCTTTAAATATAGCATGAGTTAATAAATGAAAAAAAGCTAAATCAGGAAATCCTATACTTAAAATTCTTATTATTAAACCTAATTGACTTAAAGTTGATAAAGCAATAATTTTCTTTAAATCAAACTCATAATTAGCAGAAATTCCAGCTATAAATATTGTTAATATACTTAATAATAATAAAATTTTAATAAAAAAAGTATTTAAAATTAATAAATTAAAACGAATTAATAAATAAACACCAGCAGTTACTAAAGTTGAAGAATGTACTAAAGCTGAAACTGGGGTAGGAGCAGCTATAGCAGCAGGTAATCAAGATCTAAAAGGAATCTGAGCTCTTTTAGTTATAGCAGCAATAATAATTATAATTCTAATAAAACTCATAATTAAATCATTTTTTATTAAATTTAAATAAAAAATATAATTTCAACCCCCATAATTTAATATCCAAGAAATAACTATCAAAATTAAAACATCACCAATTCGATTAGAAAGAGCAGTTAATATACCAGCATTATAAGACTTAATATTTTGATAATAAATAACTAAACAATAAGAAACTAAACCTAAACCATCCCAACCTAATAAAATTCTAATAATATTAGGACTAATAATTAATAAAATTATTGAAAATACAAATAATAATACTAAAATAATAAAACGTAATAAATTTAACTCTGAACTTATATAACTTTTTCTATAATAAATAACAACAGAAGAAATCATTAAAACAAATATTATAAATAATAAAGACATTCAATCAATTAAAATAGATATAACAATTGAAGAAGAATTTAAAGAAATCAATTCTCACTCAAAAAAAATTACTATATTATTTACAATAAAATAAATTATAAAAATAAAATTTAAAAATCTAAAAAAAAAAAGAAATATATATATATATAAACAAATATTTTTATTAATAATTTAAAATGAAACTTATTCATATTTCTGACCCCACAAATCAATATTTTAATTAAATTATTTAAATTAACTAATTAATAAATAATCAACCTTTAAAATTATCACATTTAAAGGCAATCAATGCAATATTAATAATAAATATTCCCGAGATACACCACTATAAAATCTATATAAACCAAAATAAAATTTACCATGTTGAGTATAAGAATATAAATATAAACTATAACCAGCACTAAAAAAAGAAATTATTATTAATATAATTATAGAAAAAGAAGATCAAATTAATAAACTATTAATTAATCTAATTTCCCCCAACAAATTTAAAGAGGGGGGGGCAGATATATTAGAAGACAATAATAAAAATCATCACAATCTTATAGAAGGTATAAAATTCATTATTCCCTTATTAATAAAAAGTCTCCGACTATGTAAACGCTCATAATTAATATTAGCAAGACAAAATATTCCTGAAGAACATAAACCATGCCCAATCATTATAACATAAGAACCAAAATAACCTCAATAATTTATAACTATAATCCCACCAATCACTATTCTTATATGAGAAACTGAAGAATAAGCAATTAAAGATTTAATATCAACCTGACAAAAACATTTTAATCTAATATAAAAACCCCCTAATAAACTAATTACTAACCAAATATAATTTAATTTTAAATTAATTTCTTGTAAAAATACCAAAACTCGTATTAAACCATAACCGCCTAATTTTAATATAATCCCAGCTAAAATTATAGAACCAGAAACAGGAGCTTCAACATGAGCTTTAGGAAGTCATAAATGAACAAAATATATAGGTATTTTAACTAAAAATGCTAATACCATACAAAAATATAATAATAATAAATTTATATTAAAAAATTTTAAAAAATAAATTATCATTGTATTTATTTCACTATATAAATAAAAAATACCCATTAATATAGGTAAAGAAGCAAATAATGTATAAAATATTAAATATATTCCAGCTTGAATACGTTCAGGTTGATACCCCCAACCAACAATTAATAATAAAGTAGGAATCAAACTACCTTCAAAAAATAAATAAAATATAAATAAATTTATTACACTAAAAGTTAAAAATAATAAAATTAATAAAATTAAAATATTTAATAAAAAAAAATTTAAATAATAATTCATTTTTAATAAATTTTCTCTAGATATAACTATCAATAAACAAATTCAAATTCTTAATAAAATTAAACCAAAAGAAATTAAATCACAAGAATATATATAACTTAAATTATTATAATTTATAAAATTTACTGATAAATTTATAAATATAAATATTAATAATAAAAATAATATTTGAACCATTCAAAACATATTATTTATAAAACATAAAGGAATTATAAAAATTATATAAAATAAAAATTTTATCATCTTTATTATAATAAATTAAATCTTTGAAAATAATCATTACCATGAGTCCGAATCATAGAAACTAAAATAGATAAACCCAAAGAACCCTCACAAACAGAAAAAACTAAAAATACTATTAATATATATAAATCATAATTAATTATTATTAAAAATAATAATAAAAAAAAAAAAATTCTTAAAACAATAAACTCTAATCTTAATAAAATAATTAATAAATGTTTATTTTTAGAAACAAAAATTAAATTACCAATAAAAAATATAATAACAAAAATAATTCACATATTTATAATTATCATTTTTTTGTTTTTATAGTTTAAAAAAAACATTGGTCTTGTAAATCAAAATTAAGAAATTTATCTTTAAAAACTCAAAAAAAAAGAAATATCTTTATCTATAATCCCCAAAATTATTATTTTTATAAACTATTTTTTGTTAATTAATGATAAAATTTTTTATTTCAATATCTATAATCTTATTATCAATATTAATATATTTTTTATCTCACCCTTTATCTATAGGTTTTATAATTCTAACTCAAACTTTATTAACATGTATACTATCAGGAATAATAATTAAAACATATTGATTCTCTTATATTCTCTTTTTAACTTTTTTAGGAGGATTACTAGTTCTATTTATTTACGTATCAAGAATTGCATCAAATGAAATATTTTCATTATCTAATAACATAAAAATTATTATTATAATAATAATAATTATATTAATTATCATTCAATTTTTATTTTATAAAAACCTAAATTGAATAAATTTAAATAATAATTCAGAAATAAATAATTTCAATAATTTTTTATTTTTTTTAGAAAATAAAATTAATATAAACAAACTATATAATAATAATTCATCAATATTAATAATATTATTAATTATTTATTTATTCATTACACTAATTGCAATTGTAAAAATCACTAATATTTTTTATGGACCTTTACGATCATCTTTCAACTAATGTTAAATAAATTCAAATCAATTCGAAAATCACACCCTATTATTAAAATTATTAATGGATCATTAATCGACTTACCAACACCTTCTAATATCTCCAGATGATGAAACTTTGGATCTTTACTTGCATTATGTTTAATAATTCAAATCTTAACAGGATTATTTTTAACAATATATTATACAGCTAATATTGAATTAGCTTTTTACAGAGTTAACTATATTTGTCGAAATGTTAATTATGGATGATTTATTCGAACATTACATGCAAATGGAGCTTCTTTTTTTTTTATTTGTATTTATATCCATATTGGACGAGGAATTTATTATGAATCATTTAATTTAAAAATAACATGATTTATTGGTATTATTATCCTATTCATATTAATAGCAACAGCATTTATAGGATATGTATTACCATGAGGTCAAATATCTTTTTGAGGGGCAACAGTAATTACTAACTTATTATCAGCAATTCCTTATTTAGGAAACATACTAGTAAATTGAATTTGAGGAGGATTTGCTGTTGATAATGCAACATTAACTCGATTTTACACATTTCATTTTTTATTACCATTTATTATTTTAATATTAACAATAATCCATTTATTATTTCTTCATCAAACCGGATCTAATAACCCATTAGGATTAAACAGAAATTTAGATAAAATTCCATTTCATCCATTTTTTATTTATAAAGACTTAATTGGATTTATTATTTTAATTTTTTTATTAACAATATTAACTTTAACTAACCCATATTTATTAGGAGATCCTGATAATTTTATTCCAGCTAACCCATTAGTTACACCTATTCATATTCAACCAGAATGATATTTTTTATTTGCATATGCAATTTTACGATCCATCCCCAATAAATTAGGAGGTGTAATTGCATTAATTATGTCAATTTTAATCTTAGTAATCTTACCTTTAACCTTTAATAAAAAAATTCAAGGATTACAATTTTATCCTATTAATCAAATATTATTTTGATATTTTATTATTATAATTATATTATTAACATGAATTGGAGCTCGTCCTGTTGAAAACCCCTATATTATTACAGGACAAATTTTAACATTATTATACTTTAGATATTTTATTATTAATCCATTAACAAGAAAATATTGAGATAAATTAATTTTTAATAATTAATTAATGAGCTTGTAATAAGCATTTGTTTTGAAAACTTAAGAAAGAATAAATATTCTATTAATTTTTATTTATACTAAAAATAAAACCTAAAAAAAAATTTTTAAACCTAAAAAAAATAATAAAAAATTTAATGAAATAGGTAAATACCTTTTTCAAGCTAAATATATTAACTTATCATACCGATATCGAGGTAAAGTGCCCCGAACTCAAATAAATAAAAAAGAAATTAAAGTTAATTTTAAATAAAAAACAAACCTTAAATAATAACCCCCTATATATATAATAACAAATAATAAACTTATAAATAAAATTCTAGAATACTCAGCTAAAAAAATTAAAGCAAATCCACCACTTCTATACTCAATATTAAACCCAGATACTAATTCTCTCTCACCTTCAGCAAAATCAAAAGGAGTACGATTAGTTTCAGCTAATATCGAAGAAATTCATATTAAAGATAAAGGAATTATAAAAAACACCATTCAAATTATTTTTTGATAAAAATAAAATATTATTAAATTAAAATCCATAATTATTAAAATTCTAGATATTAAAATTAATGCTATTCTTACTTCATAAGAAATAGTTTGAGCTACAGCGCGTAAACCTCCTAATAAAGCATAATTAGAATTAGAAGATCAACCAGCAATCATAACTGTATAAACCCCTATTCTAGTACAACATAAAAAAAATAAAATACCCAAATTAAAACTAATCATATTAAAATAATAAGGAATTAATATTCAAATAAATAAAGATAAAATAAATCTAATAACAGGAGAAAAATAATAACAATAATAGTTAGAAAAATTAGGATAAATTAATTCTTTGGTAAATAATTTAATAGCATCAGAAAAAGGTTGTAAAATCCCAATAAAACCAACCTTATTAGGACCTTTTCGAATTTGAATATAACCTAAAACCTTACGTTCTAATAAAACTAAAAAAGCAACTCCAATTAAAACCCCTAAAATTAAAATTAAAACCCCAATTAAAATTATTAATAAATCTAATAATATCATTTACTATATATATAATAAATTATATATGAATGAATTCTAAAATCATTACACTTTTCTGCCAAAATAGCTACAAATTTATTTATAGCTTATTAAAAATCAATATAATTAATATAATTATAATATTTAATCCTTTCGTACTAAAATATTAAAAAATATTAAAAGATAGAAACCAACCTGGCTTACACCGGTTTGAACTCAGATCATGTAAGATTTTAATGATCGAACAGATCAAAACTTTAAACTTTTGCATTTAAATTTTATCTTAATCCAACATCGAGGTCGCAAACTCTTTTTCTTATTTGAACTAAAAAAAAAAATTACGCTGTTATCCCTAAGGTAATTTTCTCTTATAATCATTAATATTGGATCAAAAAATCATTTATTTATGTTAAAATTTAAAAAAAGTTAATTAAATTTTTCTATCACCCCAATAAAATATTTTTCCAAATTTATATTATTAAATAAACTTAAAAAATAAAATTTTTAAATATAAAACTCTATAGGGTCTTCTCGTCTTTTTAATATATTTTAACTTTTTAATTAAAAAATTAAATTCAATAAAATATAATTAGAGACAATATATATTTCATCCAATCTTTCATACAAGTCACCAATTAAGAGACTAATGATTATGCTACCTTTGTACAGTCAATATACTGCAGCCCTTCAATAATTAAATCAGTGGGCAGATTAGACTTTAAATTATTTACAAAAAGACATGTTTTTGATAAACAGGTGAATATAAACATTTGTCAAATTCCTTTAATATAATTTTTCATAAATAAAAAAATTTAAATTATATAAATTTATATACTAATTTTATCATTATATCTAATTATAATTTATTAAAAAATATTTTTTTATAAAATATTAAATTTTTATTAAATTTTAAATTTGTTTTAAAATTATTTATAAATAAATTAAAATTTATTAACAATATAAATTATAAAATTTTTAAATTAAATGATAATTATATTATAAAAATTTAATTTAAAGCTTATCCCCCAAATTATTAAATTAAATTTTAAAAATAATTAAATTATTCAATTAATTTTTTAATTTAATTAAAAATTAAATTTTTTTCTAAAAAAACTAGATATATTTAAAAACGATTAACATTTCATTTCTAATTAATTATTTAAAATATTTATAAAACAATAAATTTTTTAATTAATTAACTCTTTTAAATTCGAGAAATTTAAAAAAATAAAAAATTATTAATAAACTCTGATACACAAGATACAATAAACAAAAATTACTTTCAAACAATTTTTTTTTCAAATATTTCAAAATTCTCTTACAATACATAATAAACTATAAAAATATAAATTTTTTCTATTAAAAATACTATAACCCCCATTTAGCATTTTCATATTAAAATTTATTTTATTAAACCCAAACCATTAATTTTTACCCCCCAAATTAATTAAATTTTAATATCTTTTCAATGTAAATGAAACACTTATTCAAGCTCTAATTTGATCTTTCTAGAAACACTTTCCAGTACCCCTACTTTGTTACGACTTATTTCAATTTATAAATGAAAGCGACGGGCAATATGTACATATTTTAATATTAAATCATTTCATTAATTTAAATAAAATTACATTTAAATCCAATTTCAATTAATTATTCCATATTAAATTCCATTTAAATAAATTTATTGTAATCCATTATATTCTTAATTATAATCTACATCTTGATCTGATTTCATTTTTAATAAAAATTTTAAAATATTATTTTTATTAAAAAATATTTTTTTAACAACGATATATAAAATATTAAATTAAGTAAATTTATTCGTGGATTATCAATTATTAAACAGATTCCTCTAAATAAACTAAAATACCGCCAAATTATTTAAGTTTCAATAAATAATTATTTACTATTTAAGTATTAATTAATTTAAATTTTTCATAATAGGGTATCTAATCCTAGTTTTTCATAAAATTTATTAATTCATAAATATAAAATAATTTTTTATTAAATTAAAATTTCACCATATAATTTAAATTTTAAATTATTATAAAATAATTAATTATTAATTACTAAAAAAATTCAAATCAATTTTTGTATAACCGCAACTGCTGGCACAAAATTAGTTATTAACAATTTTAATATTGCTAAATCTTAATTACTTAAATTTTTAAAACTAATTACTACGTAAAAATTAAATATTATTTAAATAATTAATAATTAACACTAAAATTTATATGTAAAACAAATTTAAAATAAATTTTTTAAACCATAAAAAATTTATTTATTCGTATAAATTTTGACATAGATTTTTTTTTTTTTTTTTTTTATAATAAAATATTTATTAGAAATTATTAAACAATTAATAATTTCTTTCTTTTCTTTTTATAATATTCATTGTAAATATTAAAGTTATCTTGTAAACAATTACAATTCATATAAATTATATTATATATAAATAATATATATTAATTTATTCTATTATTTATATATATATATATATATTAATATATTAAATTTTTAATATAATAATAATAATTTTAAAATTAATTATTTATTATATTTTTTTCTTAACCATTTTTAATAATTATTCAATATAAATA